AGATAGATAAACAGAAATAGATAAACAGATAAGAACTAGGTTCGCATAATTCAGTAATTTCTGTTTGTTCTCCTAATTGATTGATTGCAATTAAACTCGGCCCAATCCTTTTCCTAAAAAAAAAGGATTGGGCCGAATAAAGAATGACCATCCTATACATTGTTGGATCCATAGGATTAATTATAGATCCTTGGGATTGGTGGATCATTTTCTATCCCGCAGTTTCAGGCTATAGATCAAGCCAAGGGGGGCTCCTCTCTACCTACCCTGTATATTGTCTTTTTCATTTCATGTTGCAATAGAAACTTATTATTTGATTATATGATACGAGAATGAATTCTTCATTTTATTTATAGGTTTATAGTATAGGAAGAAACAACTATTTATCTTTTTATCTTTTCGATGAGAATTTTTTTGTACATGACATGAGAGAAACCTCTTTTTATATTTCTAATTGAGGATTCTAGATTCTATCATAATATATATATCAATATATATATTGATAGCGATACCCTGAATTCCCCCAAAAAAGAATCTTCAATACTCACCCGTTGTTAGTTAACAATTCCAATGATTGGATCATATGCTTAATTCTGATAGGAAATAAAATAGTAAAATGATTATTCATCGAATGACTATTCATCTATTATATTTTCATCAAATAGGGAGCAAGAAGACTCTATGAAAAAGTGGTGGTTCAATTCGATGTTGTCTAAGGAGAAGTTAGAACATAAGTGTGGGCTAAGTAAATCAATGGATAGTCTTAATGCTGTTGGACATACCGGTGGAAGTGAAGAGCCCATTCTAAATGATACGGAGAATAACATTCCTAGTTGGAGTGATAGTGGTAGTTATAGTTTCAGAAATGTTGATTATTTATTTGATATCAGGGATATTTGGAGTTTTATCTCTGATAACACTTTTTTAGTTAGGGATGGTAATGGTGACAGTTATTCTGTATATTTTGATATTGAAAATCAGATTTTTGAGATTGACAATAATAGTTTTTTTCTGAGTGAACTAGAAATTTTTTTTTCCAATTATTTGAATAGTAGGTCTAAGAGTAACAATCACGACTATTATCATTATATGTATGATACTCAATCTAGTTGGAATAATCACATTAATAGTTGCATTGATAGTTATCTTCGTTTTGAAGTCAGTATTCATAGTGACACTTTCAGCGGTACCGACAATTACAGTGACAGTTACATTTCTAGTTTCATTTGTACTGAAGGCGTAAGCGGTAGTCAAAGCAGGAATTCTAGTATAAGAACTGGTGGTAACAACCGCGATTTCAATATAAGAGGAAGATCTAATGATTTTGATATAAATAAAAAATACAGAAATTTGTGGGTTCAATGCGAAAATTGTTATGGATTAAATTATAAAAAATTTTTTAGGTCAAAACTGAATATTTGTGAACAGTGTGGATATCATTTGAAAATGAGTAGTTCAGATAGAATCGAACTTTTGATTGATCTGGGCACTTGGGATCCCATGGATGAAGATATGGTCTCTATGGACCCCATTGAATTTCATTCAGAGGAGGAACCTTATAGAGATCGTATCGATTCTTATCAAAGAAGGACAGGTTTAACTGAAGCTGTTCAAACAGGCATAGGTCAACTAAATGGTATTCCCATAGCAGTTGGGGTTATGGATTTTCAGTTCATGGGGGGTAGTATGGGATCCGTAGTAGGCGAGAAAATCACCCGTTTGATCGAGTATGCTACTAATCGATCTCTACCTGTCATTATTGTGTGTGCTTCTGGGGGAGCACGTATGCAAGAAGGAAGTTTGAGCTTGATGCAAATGGCTAAAATATCTTCTGCTTCATATAATTATCAATCAAATAAAAAGTTATTCTATGTATCAATCCTTACATCTCCTACAACTGGTGGAGTAACTGCCAGTTTTGGTATGTTAGGAGATGTTATTATTGCTGAACCCAACGCCTACATTGCTTTTGCGGGTAAAAGAGTAATTGAACAAACATTGAATAAAACAGTACCCGACGGTTCACAAGCGGCTGAGTATTCATTCCATAAGGGCTTATTTGACCCAATCGTACCGCGTAATCTTTTAAAAGGTGTTCTGAGTGAGTTATTTCAGCTGCACGGTTTCTTTCCTTTGAATAAAAACGCAAAAAAAAATATCGAAATAAAATGAAAATATAGAATAGAAGTGATTTCTATGTCTATCAAGAACTCCCATTTTTTACTTTTTTACTAGGAATCTTTGTTTGTTGGATTGAATTAGTTTAGTTAGAGTCGCGAACTTATAAAAAACTTGTTAATTTTAATAAAAAACCTTTTCTTTTATTCTTTCTATCTTTCTAATATAATAAAAGAAAAGGATGGGGGAATAAGAAAATTTCTTAAACTTAAAGCGGATTATCATATATATTTGTCTAAAAAGATGAATAGGTACACTTCATTTAGTTCTCATTCCTTGCACTTATTAACTACTTAAATATTAATATTATTTAGAATAGTTTCTATATAATAGAGATATTTATCATAAGATATCTTTATAATAGGTACAAATATTAAATCGAGGTACCCATTCTATGACAGATCTTAACTTACCCTCTATTTTTGTCCCTTTAGTGGGCCTAGTATTTCCTGCGATTGCAATGGCTTCTTTATTTCTTCATGTCCAAAAAAATAAGATTGTCTAGATCCGATGGGACCAAATTTCATCAATTTATTTCAACACTGAATAATAATACAGATATTTGTTTAGTGTAATATGGGACAATATGTGGCTTTTTCCGAACACAAACGAAAGAACTGTTATGCATGCGGATACATGATATCCGCATAAATGTATGTATATGATATGCGGGTATATCTGGTTAAAAATGATCGGCGAATATTTTTATAATAGAAAGTATATGTATCTAACCAATTATTCCTAATGGTTCATATCAGACTAGTGCTAGTTGATGAAAGTTACTTCGGCATCATGAAAAGTAAAGTCAAATTTTTTCTCAATTCCAATCGAATGCAACTGGATCTAGTATAGTATGAACTGGCGATCAGAACATATATGGATAGAACTTATAACAGGGTCTCGAAAAGCAAGTAATTTTTGCTGGGCCTGTATCCTTTTTTTAGGTTCACTAGGATTCTTAGTGGTTGGAACTTCTAGTTATCTTGGTAGGAATCTGATACCTGGATTTCCATCTCAGCAAATCATTTTTTTTCCACAAGGAATCGTGATGTCTTTCTATGGGATCGCGGGTCTATTCATTAGTTCATATTTGTGGTGCACAATTTCATGGAATGTAGGTAGTGGTTATGACCGATTCGATAGAAAAGAAGGAATAATGTGTATTTTTCGTTGGGGATTCCCTGGAATAAATCGTCGCATCTTCCTTCGCTTCTTTATGAAAGATATCCAATCAATCAGAATGGAAGTTAAAGAGGGTCTTTTTCCTCGTCGTATTCTTTATATGGAAATCAGAGGCCAAGGAAACATTCCCTTGACTCGTACTGATGAGAATTTGACTCCGCGAGAAATTGAGCAAAAAGCTGCTGAATTGGCCTATTTCTTGCGCGTACCAATTGAAGTATTTTGAAATGAACCGAACGAAGAATGAATGTTTTCTCCACATAATAAAAGGAGCTTGCTAATTTCCTTTTTTTTTAATACAATTGAAGTTTCCTCAAACTGTTCATTCGAGAAAAACATGTTAGATTCCATTTCCTCGTTCCGTTGACGCAACAACCCGCTAGAATAAAACAAAAGCTGGGGAACGTATATGGAACAACTACAACTATTCCAACTATAATATAATAAATATAATAAACTATAATAAGAATACATTTTTTCTATACCAAAACCTTTTTGTATGCGTATTTGTATGCGTATAGGGCCCAACTCAATTCTTTTATACTAGTAAAAAGTCTAATAAGTCTAATTAAGTATGAATTCATCAAATATCCGAATATGTATTTTGTAATACAGAATTAATCCTTTTAGGTTAAGCCTCAGATTTTGAACTGATACCGTATTCCTGTGCTGTGGTTAGACGGTGCAACATTTCGAAATAATTAATGGAATTGATCCGGGAAGGTTTTTCGAGTATTTATTGAAAGGAATAAATGAAGATGAAATTCGTTCGAATTTTCCCAATTGAGATACCCGGAAATCCAATTTACTTAATTTATTACTTAATTTATAATTTATTTACTTTTTATATATTAGAAATCTATTTCTCTATCTATTTATTTCTCATTTTTTTTCATCCGAAAAAGGACCCTTCTTTTATTTCTATATTCCTTAATTCCTTCTGGATCTAAGGAGTCAATTATTATACAAAAATGGGAATAGATCCATGGGTTCCATACCTTGTTATAGAACTTGTGCTTTAGAGAAACATCAGATCAGATAGAGTTGACAAATGAAGCAGTTCATTAACAATTCACAGATAAAAAAAATGAAAAAAAAGAAAGCATTGATTTCCCTCCCATATCTTGCATCTATAGTATTTTTGCCCTGGTGGGTCTCTCTCTCATTTCAAAAAAGTCTCGAACCTTGGATTATTAATTGGTGGAATACTAGGCAATCCGAAACTTTTTTGAATGATATTCAAGAGAAAAATGTTCTAGAAAAATTCCTAGAATTAGAAGAACTATTCTTGTTGGATGAAATGATAAAAGAATACCCAGAGACGCATATACAAAATATACAAAAGCTTCGTATAGGAATACACAAGGAAACGATACAATTGGTCAAAACACACAATGAATATCATTTCCATATCATTTTGCATTTTTCGACAAATATAATATGTTTCGCTATTTTAAGCGGTTATTTTATTCTGGGTAATGAAGAACTTGTCATTCTTAATTCTTGGGTTCAGGAATTCTTCTATAACTTAAATGACACAATAAAAGCTTTTTCGATTCTTTTAGTTACTGATTTATGGATTGGATTTCACTCGACCCATGGTTGGGAACTAATGATTGGTTCGATCTACAATGATTTTGGATTGGCTCATAACGACCAAATTATATCTGGTCTTGTTTCCACTTTTCCAGTTATTCTAGATACAATTGTGAAATATTGGATCTTCCGTTTTTTAAATCGCGTATCTCCTTCGCTTGTAGTCATTTATCATTCAATGAATGAATGAAGAACTTATTTGATCTCCTGATATCAATCCAAATTTTTCTTCGCGCATAAAGAAAGCATTTTCCATTTGACTTATTCTTTCTTTATACTTCTACCTCTTCAAGGTATTTGTCCTATTTCAATAGAATTATTTCAGTACAATGGCAGACTCGTGGATAGGGAACTATACTAGCTACCTATCTAATTTATTGTATAAATTCCTGGATGAATGATTGGATCATGCAAAATAGAAATACTTTTTCTTTTTCTTGGGTAAAGGAACAGATCACTCGATCTATTTCTGTATCGATCATGATATATGTAATAACTCGAACATCTATTTCAAATGCGTATCCCATTTTTGCGCAGAAAGGTTATGAAAATCCACGAGAAGCAACTGGGCGAATTGTATGCGCCAATTGCCATTTAGCTAATAAGCCTGTGGATATTGAAGTTCCGCAAGCTGTACTTCCTGATACTGTATTTGAAGCAGTTGTTCGAATTCCTTATGATACGCAACTGAAACAAGTTCTTGCTAATGGTAAAAAAGGGGCTTTGAATGTAGGGGCTGTTCTTATTTTACCCGAGGGATTCGAATTAGCCCCCCCCGATCGTATTTCCCCCGAGGTGAAAGAAAAGATAGGAAATCTGTCTTTTCAAAGTTATCGTCCCAATAAAAGAAATATTCTTGTAATAGGTCCTGTTCCAGGTCAGAAATATAGTGAAATCGTCTTTCCCATTCTTTCCCCCGACCCTGCTACGAAGAAAGACGTTCACTTCTTAAAATATCCCATATATGTAGGTGGGAATAGGGGAAGGGGTCAGATTTATCCTGATGGGAGCAAGAGTAACAATACAGTCTATAATGCTACATCCGCGGGTATAGTAAGCAGAATAGTACGCAAAGAAAAAGGAGGATATGAAATAATCATCGTTGATGCATCGGATGGACACCAAGTGGTTGATATTATACCTCCAGGACCAGAACTTCTTGTTTCAGAGGGTGAATCCATCAAGCTTGATCAACCATTAACAAGCAATCCTAATGTAGGGGGATTTGGTCAGGGAGATGCCGAAATAGTGCTTCAAGATCCATTACGCGCCCAAGGCCTTTTGTTTTTCTTGGCATCCGTTATTTTGGCACAAATTTTTTTGGTTCTTAAAAAGAAACAGTTTGAAAAGGTTCAATTATACGAAATGAATTTCTAGATCCAGAGATTCCTTACCATCAAGTTGGTAAAAAACGCGGAATTCTTGTCGATCAATACAATTAAATATATATGATCAAAAAATTCTGTAAATCCCTTTGCTTGCTTTGTTTATACTATTTTTTCGGGATGTATGGAATTCTTTACTTGTATCCCATTCCTAGCACTAGACAATAGGCATACAAAAACAAAGGAAGAGGAGACAGGGCAAGGACGGGATAAATGAAAGGAAGGGTACTGGATTATAAGTCTTACTAATCTTCTATTCGACACAAGAAAAAGGACTTTGTACCCTTTCTTGTGTCGTCTTGTATCGAAATAATAATGATTTTTTTCTTGTTCGCCAAAGATTACTATTTCTTCGTTTCCGGGTCTATCGGAATTCCTTTGTTTAGATTCATAAGAAGTAGTAGACAAACAAAAAGGGTTAGGGGGGGTAATTCATCGAGCAAACGAAACTTTTTCTATTATTCAATTAACTTCAACGTAGAATAGCACTTTTTTATAAAAGAAAAAGAAAAATTATTCAAACAAAAAAATTTACTTTAACTCTTTTTATTGAGATTTTATTGAGAAGCGGATTAGATTTTATTTTTACGCATACCCCAATCCTTTTTCTTTCATCACCTTTTTTATTTTATCTTTTTTTTATAGAGTAAGGTTCTATTAGTTTAGTATGGAAATGATTTGCAGGATGTCTCATCCGTTTAAATCCATATAATTATCCAGAAAATCGCTTGATTCCTTCTTGTTGCTTCTCGTAAGAGTTAATATTATATTATGGAGGAACGACAGAGCCTATAAATCAATCAATAGAAATAGATTCAATTCCGTTGTTCAAAAACATCATAAGAAACAAAGGAATAAAGTGGTTTGAAAGATCAGAGCAAAGGATCCATTTTGTCATTTATACGAAAATTTTGATTATGTTGACTGGATAACTTTCCTATTTGTATGTTATGGAATAGATCAAAGTCTCATCTCGCTCTAAGAGTAAGCACTCAGCGGTACCTTACGCCTTTCTTTTATTATAGGCGTAAGGTACCGCCGAGTGCTTACTTTTTCATGTCTACAATCCAGTTCATCTGATTACTACAGAGATGAACCCAATCCGGAATATGAACCGTAAAAGAAAATACCTATTAAACCGATCACAAGAATACCAGTT